AAGCGCTAATGCCACAACCAGTCCGTAAATTGTTAAAGCTTCCATAAAAGCTAGACTAAGCAATAAAGTACCTCGTATTTTACCCTCTGCTTCTGGTTGTCTCGCAATACCCTCTACAGCTTGGCCTGCAGCAGTACCTTGACCAACTCCGGGTCCAATAGAAGCAAGTCCTACAGCCAATCCAGCAGCAATAACGGAAGCGGCAGAAATCAGTGGATTCATGGTAAGTTCCTCGCACAAAAAAAAAAAAAAATGGTTAATGATACAATCAACCAATGAATTATTACTTAATTTTATCATTAAGTTTGATCATTAAGATCTATTGGGTCGGAGTAACTAAAAACTAATGATAATATTACTGAATCGTCAGAACTACTTCGATATCTCGTTTTTTGTTTCTACCCATGATGAAGTTTTTGTAAATCCATATACATACGGCTCTAGTTATTGCATTTCTTTCTTTCCAACCATTCTTTCATTCCATCCTTCGTTCTTTACTCTTCTATATCCTTGAGTTCATCTGTTTTTTCATCCAATCCACAATCACAAATGAAACAGAAGAAAGGACTTGACTTATCTTGTAATCCATCTAATCTAAATGCAGTAAACTGCAATCAAATCAATATATGCAATCATCAATATATGCAATCATCAATATATGCAATGGATATCAATATGATCGATATCAACGATATCAATATATCAATATAACGATATCAATATGTATATCAATACATATATATATATTTTTTTTATTTATTTTGCTATATATATTGCTATCTATATATATTGCTATATATATTACATATATATAGCATATAGTTAGATATATATATAGTTAGTTAGTATATAGGTAAGGCATAAGGACTTCTATTTATATATAGATAGGACTATATAACTAGTGAATATCTAATATTACATATACATATTACATATACATTTCTTTCTTCCATAACGTAAACTGGCCACATTTTATATTGAATCGGATTATAGAATCATTCCTCGAAACCCACACAAAAAGCGGCTAGACTTATAGACATTACATACATCTAGTGTGACCTCCCCAACCCATCCCTTTTTTTTTTTACAATTCCGTAATATCGTTCATCTTCTCTCCTACGACTCTAGGTCATATATTCATACGTATTTATATCTATTATGTTCTCCAACCAAGCAGATTATCTTGAACCATGCATGAATTGGGATAAGCTAAAAAAAAAAGACTATTTCGAAAACTAGTCAATGATGACCCTCCATGGATTCACCTATATAAGCCGCGGCTAACGTTGCAAAAATAAGAGCTTGAATACCACTTGTAAATAATCCAAGAAACATGACAGGTATAGGAACTACTGAAGGGACTAAAGAAACAAGAACAACAACTACTAATTCATCAGCCAATATATTCCCGAAAAGTCGAAAACTAAGAGATAAGGGTTTTGTGAAATCTTCTAGGATGTTAATTGGTAAAAGTATTGGAGTTGGTTTGATGTATTTCTCGAAATAACCCAACCCTTTTTTGGTAAGACCTGCATAAAAATATGCCACTGACGTGGGTAAAGCTAAAGCAACAGTAGTATTTATATCATTCGTGGGCGCAGCTAACTCCCCATGAGGTAACTGTATGATTTTCCAAGGTAAAAGGGCACCTGACCAATTAGAAACAAAAATAAATAGGAACATAGTTCCAATAAAAGGAACCCAAGGTCCATATTCTTCTCCAATCTGGGTTTTGCTCAAGTCTCGAATAAATTCAAGGACATATTCAAAGAAATTCTGACCGTCGGTCGGAATGGTTTGTGGATTCCGAACAGCTATGATGGCTGAACCTAACAAGATAGCAATTACGACCCAAGAAGTGATAAGTACTTGGGCATGGATTTGTAAACCTCCTATTTGCCAATAGAAATGTTGGCCTACTTCTACACCCGATATATCGTATAACCCCTTGAGTGTTTTAATGTAACATGGTATAACATTCATATTGTCCTCTGATAGAAATTGAACTTCAAAAAAGGAATTAGTTTGATTCAACCATTTCTTTCTCAACTCACCAACTTGAATCATTAATCATATATTTAGGATACCAAGAAATCACATAACATCATAATATATATCAATATCCCCAGTTCTTTTTTTTTCTATTTTTAAAAATTCAAAAAAAAGTAACCGATCCAATAAATCTATGGAGTTGCCCAATAATTAACATTAACTAATTTTATTATTCTTAATCTTAATCATAATCAACGATTTCTTATATAGCTAGAACGACCTTCACAAATTGCGGATACTAATTTGTTAAGAATCAATCGAATTGAAGCTATAGCGTCATCGTTGGCTGGAATCGAAATATCTGCAAGATCTGGGTCACAATTTGTATCGATTAAACAAATCGTTGGAATCCCCAAAATGGCACATTCTCGAAGAGCCGTATATTCTTCTTGCTGATCAACGATGATCACAATATCAGGCAATCCCGTCATATATTTGATCCCACCGAGATATGTTTGCAAGGTAGATAATTTTCTCTTCAACATTGCTGCATCTCTTTTGGGGAGACGGTTGAGTTTCCCCATCTTTTCTTCTGCTCTTAAGTCCCTGAACTTATAAAGTCTCGTTTCCGTAGTGGACCAATTCGTTAACATACCACCGAGCCATTTTTGATTAATAAAATGAGACCGAGCCCTTATTGCAGCTGATGCTACTGAATCCGATGCTTTATTTTTGGTACCGACGATTAAGAAGTTTTTTCCCCTACTTGCTGCATCAAAAACTAAATCACAGGCTTCTGATAAAAAACGAGCAGTTCTAGCGAGATTTGTAATATGAATACCTTTACGCTTTGCAGAAATGTAAGGGGCCATTCTAGGATTCCATTTCTTAGTACCATGACCAAAATGAACTCCTGCTTCCATCATCTCTTCCAAATTGATGTTCCAATATCTTCTTGTCATTTTTTCCCACACTTCCTTTTTGTTTTTTCTTTTTCGTATTATTAACAAAGAGACGAGGTACCTTGAAATAAATAATTGTTCCGATGGAACCTTCTACCGGGGATTGACCATTGATACACGGCACAAACCATAATTTTTTTTAATTACTTATTTTATTTATTACCAAATCAATAATCAGACCAGTATAGTTAAAAGATAGTTAAAGTGAAAATGAACCCGCTCTTAGGAATCATTAAATCGCATAAATGATTGTTCTGATGTCTCATGTAAATTTGTCTCATGGAAATTGTTTGTCGCGTAAGAACAAAATAATTCTCTATGGTGTAACAAAATATCTCTCATTTCCAACTCGAATAGATTTTTTCTTTTGATTTCCAAATAAATGTTTTTGTCTTGCCTTGAACGGTGCACAAATTTTTGGAATCCGGTACCAACAGGTATAATCCCCCCCAGAACAACGTTCTCTTTCAGGCCTTTCAACCAATCAATACGACCTCGTAGAGCAGCTTTTGCTAAAACTCGAGCGGTTTCTTGAAAACTTGCTTCGGATATGAAACTTTGAGTATTCAGAGACGCTCTTGTTATTCCCAATGAGATTGCCCGATAACAGATTGATTCGTCCAAAGCGCGCCCTGCTCGTTCCGCTCGCAACAATCCGATTAATTCTCCAGGCGAAAAAACATTAGACATTCCATCTTCTGAAACCAACACTTTTGATGTTACTTGACGTACAATAATCTCTATATGTCTATTATGGATCTGTACCCCCTGGGATCGATAAACCTTTTGGATCTTATTAACCAAAGAGATACGACTTTGGGCTATGGTTAGCTCAGCTCCAATCAAAAACCCCCAGGGGATCCCAAGAATTCTTGGTATACGCTCGTTCCAACCTTCAACTCTCCTTTCGAGGTTCATCGATATTGAATCAATCGAACGCACTTCTAAGATTTGTTCTACTTTTGGAAGACCTTGCGTTATGTCACCAGATCTCGATTTTTCATATATAAATGTAACTAATGTATCTCCTTCGTAAAGGATTTTCCCATAATGACCATGAACAGTTGCTCCAGGAGTAGCCAAATAAGACTTAGCCGATCTTATAACTAAAAAGTCGACATTAACAATTAAAATTTGACCAGATTTTTTTACGTGTGGTTCGTATTTAAATAGACATACATTTTCACAAATAAATTGTCCAAGGCTAATTTTGATCGATGTCTCTTCACAATAATCATGATGGAGAAAGCACCAATTCAAATGGAATGGGTTCAAAACGATGTTACTGCATAGATCGGGATTATAAATCCTCCTATTTTCATCTATTAAACAGTATTTAAGTACTTGAAGTACTTGGAAAATCTGTTTCAAATTGTCAAGTAGCAAATATTTCTTTAACACGATCTGATTATGAGTTATTAAATGGTAAGATGAATAAAAATTCGATATTTTAGGTACAATAGCGCCTAAGGGACCTAAATAATCCCTAATTGGAATTAGGGGATCCGATTCTTTTGTCACATTGTTATATTTCGAACTATTGAATGGACCAATTCGAGAACAATTGGATGATGACAAAATTAGCAAAGATTGGCATTCCTTATTTCGATTCAACAACATACCAATAGTTCCTTGATGTTGGCTAAGTGATTGAATCTTCGCCTTGGAATAAAAAGGATTGATATTGGTGCAATCTAATCCATTATCGGGAATCAATCCGGAACTTGCCCTATCATACCTTTTTCCGGTATACGAAATAGTGGACTTGACTAACTCAATTCTTATGAAATCGCGAATTAGATCATTTGCCCTTACCTCAACAAAGGAAGCATGAACCTCTTCTATAGAACCATTTTGTTCTTGGTCCCAATTCAATACTAAGCAAGTCCGAACTAATTGAATACTTGTGTGATAAATTCCTCGAATTGACTTGCCATTTCCATAAAGGATATAATTGACAACTCTAAATTGGACATTATCCTTTTCCTGCAAGATATCACGAGGGAAAAGTGTTGCTAAATTTATCCCATCGGATATTTCATATGT